CATCGTTAGCTTGGAAGGCTAGGGGTTATAGTCGACGTCGATTCAGCATTTTGAACGTCTCTAATTCAAAACCGAACATGAAACTTTGGTTTCATTCGGCTCCTTTATGGATATGGATGTGAACAAAATTACAAAAAAAAATTCTACCCATAACATCTATGTCAACTTTTGTTTGACTACTGATTGCTTTCTAGATGATCCCTCTAGAAGAGAGTAATTCTAACAATCTTTCTAGTTACTTCGTTCTCTATTTTTATTTGAGACGGTCCTGAGGAAAGGGATTTTGTTTCCACCGAGCTAAAAAAACGGGTCGATGCCTCTAGTAAACCAGAGTCATCATTTAATAGCTATTTTGATTCAATTTTTTCTTTACAAAGAAAAAATTGAAGATTTAGTTACGATTAGAAACCTACTTTCTATCTTCATCCATGGATCCTTTACTCATACTGATTCAATTGGAACTATTAATCCAATTCCAAAATTATGTTTCGTAATTTCAGAATCCAATTTCTCACTTTCTAAGTGATCCTTGGATACAAATCACGAGAATGTATAGTTTTTCTCGAATCCGTGATTGAGAGGTAAGGGAGTAAATCCTTTTATTTTTGCAAATAAAGTTTTTGGTCGGAATACGAATCAAACCGAAAACAACGACCCTTTAACTATCAAAGGGGTAAAAAAACGAATCACACTTTTACCACTAAACTATACCCGCTACAATTCGATTATTGTATACAACTCGACCTTTTGTCGAACCGGAAAATGGGGTATAATAAGATGGGATCCTCAAAAAATCATAAAATTTAGAGTATTGACCCCCCTGTCTTTTTCGTTTTCGCGGATGGAACTAGCCCTCCTTCGTTTTTTGTTCGTGCTTAAATATTTCCTATTCACTTTTTTATATTTATATATTTATATAATACTAAGCATTTTGGTTTTCAAATCAGATAAATGAAAAATCATCATTATTTTTCTATAATTAGTTGGAACAAAACAAAAAGAGGCCCGGCTGGGTACTGACCAGGCCAGGCCGTGTCAATAAGAAATAAGAAGGGGGAGGGTTTTTCGAACAAAATATGAAGGGGCCGCTTTTTGTTTCTTTATATTGTTGGCACTTTCGAGTCCTTTTCTTTATTTATCGAAAATAAATTACTGATAAAAATTGATAAAAATTGTACATATCTATAGAATCGAGAAAGAAATACTCCTTATTTTATGTGTAATCTAACCCAATTTGGAATTAGGAGAGATGGCTGAGTGGACTAAAGCGGCGGATTGCTAATCCGTTGTACGAGTTATTCGTACCGAGGGTTCGAATCCCTCTCTTTCCGCTTCCCTTGATGACTTTTTTTATTTATTTATATATTTTTCAAATTTGGCAATTTTATCTAAACAAAAAATCCCAATAAAATAGAAAGGAAAAACCCTTATTCTTCGCGCCCAGGATTACGTCCAGGATCATTAGATAGGAATCCAAAGATGAAGAGAGAAACAAAAAATATCACTACTGTGTAAACAAAGAGTTTGAGAGTAAGCATTACACAATCTCCAAGATAATTAAAAAAAACGAGAATAGATCCTCCATTTTTCTACCGTATATCCTATTTGGATATCAAGAACCGAGTTTCTTTCTAGAAAAAATCACGAACTTTCTAGGAAATCTAGGCAATTTTTAAGAATTTTTCAATTTAAATAATTTAGATTTCAGATTAAGGATCTTATCGAAAACTTACAGCAGCTTGCCAAACAAAAGCTAAGAGAAAAAAGAACACGGGTATGACTGGCATAACATCTACGATTGGGTTCAAAAAAGCGTAGGCCTCGGGCAATTTTCCGAAGAAAAAACTACTTGAATAAAAGGCAGAATTAAGACAGATACAGATCAAACTAAAGATATTAAGCATAACAGACATTTTGTTCTTGGAGATAATTGCATTTTATTTTGATTGAGTTATTGATTATAAGTAAAAAGGGGAAAATGTAGGTAGACAAAAAATCCTTCTTTTCTTTTGAACTCACCCAATCAAAAACCTCCAATTCTCAAAAGAGAATAGAGGAAATCATACTTTCATACAATATCTTAATTGAATTATATCTAATGATCAATAAATTAATGATCAATAAATTAATTTTAATTCTATATTAAAAAAAAATCCTAGTAATTAGTAATAATCTAAATATCTATAGAAAAAATTAGATTGGAGTTGACAAATAACAAATAATATAGTATTAATATATATATTAATCAATAATAATTATTGAATAAATTAGATTGAAATTAGATTGGAGTTGCCAAATAACGAATTCTATATTATATTATATATAATATAGTATAATTAAGTATAATTATTAATTATTCAAATTTTAAATAATTTATTAATTTAATAAATTAAAGTAAGTATTAGTACACTAAATTACTAATACTAATTTAGTAATTACTAAGTAATTACTACTTTAGTAGTATCATTTAGAAATCTAAATGGGGCGTGGCCAAGTGGTAAGGCAACGGGTTTTGGGCCCGGCATTCGAAGGTTCGAATCCTTCCGTCCCAGAGAATATTCATTCCCAGAGCATATTCATTATGTTAGAATAGAATAAAGGTTTTGGGGAAAGTCTAATGTTAGCTGGAATTTTTTTCTTTTTTTTTTTTTCTTTTATGCATGAATCATATCTTTTTTACACAAACTGAATTGAATCGAGTTCAAATGACACGCAAATGTAATTGACTCTATTTCTGATCCATGTAAATTGGGAACACGGGTTCCAAGAGTTGGAATTTTAAAATAGGGAGTCTTTTTATCCTATGCCCAATCCCATCTTGTTTCACGAAGTTAGTTATTTCGAAAAGCATTCCGTCCCATATTGATTTTCTATTTTATCAATATTTGAATTTTCAAGGATCCTATCTATTATTTCTTATCCTATAAACTCAATTTTTAGGAATTTTTATATAGATTTCGTAATTCTAACTATTTTGGTACTAATGAAATTCATTCAAAGTCAATAGGATTAATTCTCCTAAGGAGTTAGACTAAAATCAAAAAGGAGCAACTTAATTTGTTAATTTGGGCTTGTTGAGATTTGTACCTAGCCAGTCCGCATCCCCGATCATAATTCCCATTTTTTTCTCTTATGTCACATTAGTCCTGTAGTACCCGGGGGGCGACCGAAGATATTCAAATTTCTGCGTCTGCCTGAATTGCATTAACAAAAACAAATTATATATGTAATTATATATCCAGCCGATGTATTTTCTTTGAATAAGTATTTCGTGTTTGGCCCTAATAAATAATTGTCAATTTACGTAACACTTAAAACGGAGTGTTTTATATCTTTTATTATCTTTTATTCACTTTCTATTCTATTATGTATGGCAAGATTCGATTAGCGAAATCTTGCTGAACTACACAGCTTAAACAAAATAACATAAAAAATGAGGCAATGTTTAACATATATGTATCCTTCTATTCTATTTTTATTCTATTTTTGTGAAAAAGGTTTTTGATCCCCTCGATTTTAAATTTTGAAATTCAAATCTAAAATATTTAACCCTAACCTTTAATCTTAATCTATTATTAAATAGAAATTCCTTAAATTAAGATGACTTGTTAAAACTTATTCAGAAAACTCTTTAACGATTTCTAGCTATATTCTTTAGTTACTGATCCATAACTATATATAAAATCTCTATTCTATTTATAGAACAAAGGGATATAGATTACGATGTCTACAAACCAATGACTATTCATGATTCGCTGATTGAATCAATTCCATACTGGGTCCAAATTACAAATTAGAAGAATGTTATGATAAAACTTCGTTTGAAACGATGTGGTAGAAAGCAACGTGCGACTTGAAGGACATGATCCATTGTGGATTCTTTCTTATATCCACCATTTTCTATTTCTATAGTAATGAAGGTGCTCTTGGCTTCGACATCCGTTGGTAACCTAAATAGTCCACGATGGAGCTCGAGGAGAAAGTATTAATTCATTTCTCAGGACAAGAATCTAGGGTTAATCCAAATCAATAAATTGGAGCAACTTCGTGAATATATCTTCGATATAGAAATGGAGGGATCCTATTCGAACAAGTTTCCAATTCAAAAGGAAAATTTGTTCGAATTAATCAAACCGTTTCGATCAAAAGAGGGAATCAAGTGTCCGTAGGATTCTTTGATAGAAGAAAAAAAAAAGGGGTATGTTGCTACCATTTTGAAAGGATTAAGAAACACCGAAGTAATGCCTAAACCCAATGATTTAAAACAAAGATAAAGGATCCCAGAACAAGGAAACACCGTTTTAATCGTCTCACTAACTGGGCCAGACTTAAGAATCCAAATATTGGTTAACCGAGACAAACAAAAAAGGGGGTAAAGACTACTCAATAAACGAAAGATTCTCTTTTGAATTATTTGAGAGTTATCTAACTTGAGTTATGAGTAAGAATGGTTTTTTTTTTTCTTTTTTAGGAAAGAAGAAGAAAAAACAGACTTAAACCCCAGTCTAATTGATTTGATGATTTTATAGAACCTTTTATCATTTATGGAATTTATTCGAATTCCATACCATATCTAAAACTAGATAAAACTTCAAATCCAATTCTTTTTTTCTCGAGCCGTACGAGGCGAAAACTTCCTATACGTTTCTAGGGGGGGTGTATTGTTCATCTACATCTATCTCAATGAGTCGTCTATCGAATTGTTGCAATTGATGTTCGATCTCGAAGAGAAGGAAAAGATCTTCAGAAAGTAGGTTTTTATGATCCGATAAAGAATCAAACTTATTTAAACGTTCCTGCTATTCTCTATTTCCTTGAAAAAGGGGCTCAACCTACAGGAACTGTTCAGGATATTTTCAAAAGGGTGGGGGTTTTTAAGGAACTTTATCCTAATCAAAGGGAATTCCATTAAGCAAATACAAGAAAAAGGGGGCAGTTTTTTGTATCTAACTTTGGATAACCTTTCTCTACTCGTTTTTATTACCCCCTCCTTTTCCTTT